GAAATTCTTTAAAGATTTCTATTTTTTTCTATAAATAGAATCAGGAGGTCTTTATTTTCCTTTTTTTTTTCTTAGTGATTTAGAATAGAACAAGTAATCAAATAGAAGAGAATGTATAGAAATTTCCATCTCAAGATTTAGAAGATCTTGTGTTGGTATATTCCTTTTATTATTATTTTATTATTATTTAATAATAGTATTAGGAAATAGTATTAGGATTCGAATCCAGGTGGAGGGGTTTTTCTTGGTTGAATACAGAAAAAGAAGACTACCCTTTTTGTGTTGTGCTTCGCTAGGTCGAGGTAAGTAAGGTATACGAAGGAAAAGCCTATTTGACAATGAAAGTGACCAAAGATATTCGTTTTTAAAAAAACTTTAGCTTGTACACAAATACAGCAGGCCCTTCCTAAATCCATGTGAATTCCTCTTCGTAGTTTTTCATTTCACCAGGCCCGTGAAATGATTTGACTTCCAAAATTCAACAAAATTCAATAAGATTGGGGATATCAAAAGAAAGGGAGTCTCACTAATTCTTTTATTGTGGATATGAATATGTAATTCGCCTCCGAAGATTAATGACGAAAGGTTGGTTTGTTTATCTGCAATTGAAAAAATCAATATCGATTGGATCCATTGATATGCGTTTTTTCTTTCATCTGCTTAAACGATTGCCGTGAGTAAACTTATAGGAATAATTGGATTTAACTTAGTTACAAGCAATAAATAATAATGAAGAAATTAAAATTATACAATTTTTTTTTCATTTTTATTTTATTATTTTATAGGGCTATACGGACTCGAACCGTAGACCTTCTCGGTAAAACAGATCAAACTTATTATTATTAAAATGATCTGAACTGTTTCAAAGACCCAACATGCATTTTTTTTGCATTGGGCTCTTTCATTAACTGATATAAATATCAGTTAGTCTGCCATTTTTTTTCTTGACAGAAAAAAAGATAAGGAAATGGCTCCATGTGCTCTGATTCATTATTTGGGAGCATTACCAAAGTGTTTCAAGGGTGGGATTATCTTGACGTAGGTCTGTCTCTGGCCTAGATCAACCTAAGTTAAATGAAGTCTCTATCGTTCTACTTAAAAAATAAAATATGAAACTTCATACACCTTAAAGTTCATATGACGAAAAGAGATTTTTTTGAGGTCCTTATACTCATTATGCCTAGCATTGAATAGACTGGGTATTCACCTTATCAAGATCTCAAATCAATGGTGGGTCTGTTTGGCACCTCCTAAATGGGCGTCCAAATTGGACCGAACCTTTTGTCAGGCTATGGTTCCCTCAAAGTTATGGAGTAAGACATCGATTTCTCAACAAGATAAATTTTTCTGATTGTATGATGAACCCCCTTGAAAAACATTGGCGCGCGTGTAAACGAGTTGCTCTACCAACTGAGCTATAGCCCTTAGTGCTTGTGATACATATTTTACCATGTAGATAAATTCTTGTCAAGATAAATATTTCATGATCCAACATCAACAATCTTTGATCTCTTTGAGTGGTATTCCTTAGATTAGTATTGCTTATAAGTAAAATGATATTTATAATCCATCGACAGGATGGGTTTCATTTGGTTCTCTTTGGGATGATAAATGACCTACTTAACTCAGTGGTTAGAGTACTGCTTTCATACGGCGGGAGTCATTGGTTCAAATCCAATAGTAGGTAAAACTTATTAGATACCAGAGTCAATGGTATCTAATAAGGTTTACGACCCACCTTTAGTGATATTTATTTTTTCATTTTGTATCTTTTCTATTTCATTTTTGGATTTGAATTTTTACATCAGAATTGGATTCTGTTTGATTGTATTTGATTGTATTCACCCGACAGAATCTAAATAGGATTAGAAAGAGAACTTCTTTTTATTATTCGAACGTACCAACTAGTTATGAAATCGGATTGATAGCCTCCACCCGTGTTCTAGCTCGTCGGAGAGCTAGATTTGCCTCAATTTTTTGTCTCCTTCCTTCAGCCTTTTTCACATTAGCTTCCGCTATTTCAAGAGTTTGCTGAGCTTCTTGTGGATCAATGTCACTACCCTTCTCCGCATCATTTACTAAAACAGTGATTTCATTATTGCCTATTCTAGCAAAACCACCCATCAGAGCCATCGTTAACCATTGGTCGTTAAGGCGTATTCTCAAAATCCCTATATCTACAGCTGTGGCAATAGGGGCGTGATTTGATAATATGCCAATTTGACCACTATTAGTAGATAAAACGATTTCTTCCACTTCTGAATCCCAAACAATTCGATTAGGGGTCAGTACACTAAGATTTAAGGTCATTTCTTCAAATTGCTCTCCATTTCTAAGTTCATAGCCTTCGCGGTAGCTTCATCGATATTACCTACCAAATAAAAGGCCTGTTCAGGAAGACCATCTAATTCTCCGGAAAGGATCAATTGAAATCCTCGAATTGTTTCTGCTAGACCAACATATTTCCCTGGAGAACCGGTAAATACTTCTGCTACGAAAA